CAAGCCTCCGCAATTTCAGAATCACCCTGTAGAATGGCCTGTTCTCCCCGGTCGGAATAGGTGGTTAAATTCCTTCCCTTAGAACCGTACTTGAGAGTTTCCTGCCTCATACGGCTCAGCAATCGACTCTTTTTGTGTCCCATCTTTTTAATCTACCCTATGCTAACTGAATTAGATTTTTCATAAACCTAACCCAGTTTTCTTGGGTTAACCAGACGAAGTTAAGTTAATTACATAAGTTTCAAACTCTAATTTTGATCAATAATCAGTTTTATCTTTTCTCCTACCTTCATAAGAATTAACTCCCCCTATATCGTTAGGATTTTCTGAAAGGTAACTATCTCGGTTTCATCTCATATATGAAATTCATATAGAATTTTTGAAAAAGACTTTCCTCCGTAAGAAAAAAGAACTTACTATCTTTGGGATCTGATGCTACACCGCTGCTCAATACCTTAGTAGATCGACTCTATTACATAAGTAGATTCCTAACTTTATATCTCATATTATGACATAAGTAAGCAGTTCTTAACTGTATCGACCTAATAACTTGCTAATTGATCTTTACGGTGCTTTCTCTATCAATTCGATCCTTTATCCATAGAGTATATAGGCGTACTTATTCATTTATATTTGAAGTATTTTTCCTTGCTACAGCTGATAAAAATCGTTGCTTTGGACGATACATATGTAGAAAGCCTATTTTATTCTAGTATTTACTAGCCTTTATCTTTTTTCTATAATGGAGATAGTCGCACGTAATGACAGATCACGGCCATATTATTAAAAGCTTGTGGTAAGAATGGGTTTCGTTCTAGTGCCCGGAAATAATATTCCAAAGCCTTCGTATGCTCTCCGTTGCTTGTGTGTATAAGGCCTATATTATAGAGTATATAACTTCGATCATAGGGATCAATTTCTGGTCGCGTAGCTTCATAATAATTTTGTAAAGCTTCCGCATAATTTCCTTCGGATTGAGCCGACATCCGTTACGGCCGTTCATTCTATATCAAAGAATCTCCGTTCCAGAACCGTACATGAGATTTTTATCTCATACGGCTCCTCCCCTCTGTGCATAGTACTAAGGGACATAATCTCTGGAATCAAGATTTCACTATTCTCATTATGAACTGATGGGGGCTAGTATTTTTACAAGAAATTTCTAGCCAGCCTTCCCGAAAGAGGTCTTTTCTTAACACCAATTGTATTAGTGCTAGATGGAAATAGTCACTCCAACAATTTCTTTGTTCACAACGCCTTCTATTTCCAGGAATCAGTCACTTCAACAATCTTTGATGGTTATATGGGTATCCAAAGTACAAACGAGATGGATGTTTGTTGTCCCAACCATTCATTCTTTCTTTTCTTATTAGTCCCAATACCGAGAAGGGGTAATTTATAATATAACAAAGTTTTCGTGTTGTTGATTCCGTAGAGTAGTGCTTCTTCCTCTATGCCGCCCATTGGTACTAGTGGCGTAGTATTGACCCGCAATCCAGAACCTATAGGTGTAACCTTTCGCTCAATACTAAAATCGATAATTAAAGCATCTGAAGCCGTATCAATCGAGGATACACGACAGAAGGAATTGTTCTATCTTTAAACTTCACCTTCACCAAGCGTTGGTTTTAAAAAAATTTGTTTCTTTCTATCCCGAACCACGCTTCTCTCTCTCAGATTAAGGTCTAAAAAAGCAAGAAAAAAAATCAAATCGCACCATCTCGGTAATAGGTAAATGCCTTTTTTTCCCCTGAAGTTGTCGGAATTATTCGTAATAAGATATTGGCTACAATTGAAGAAGTCTTATCAATAAAATTTCCATTTATCCGGGATCTAGGCATAATTAACAATCCATTCTATAATTCTTCTCATTTTCCCAAAGGAAAATTATCCGAATTGTACAGTAGTACGAAATATCATAAAAATAGACTAATTCTAAAAAAAGATGTGGATATTCCGCTCAAATTGTGCCCAAGGGGGGATGAGTAGTATACTGATAAACGGAACTATTACGATTTTCTCTAAGTTGACTAACCAAGGACTTTATTTTACTATAGATTCTGGTAACTCGAAAAGTTTTAATTTGGTTATAATCAAACGAGGAAAAATAAAGAATGGAATAATAATTCCATGATAAAATAGAGGAGAGTAACCATACTCTTTTGTTTGCATAATGCGTATGCGTCATACAATTGAAATATAAAAATCCATTAAGTAAATTGGTGTTGAGAAATATGAAATTTGAAAGGAATCTTTTATTCCTATGTAACCAGTAATGGGTCCTACCCGTACTGGAATAAATAATATGAATGACTCGCTATTCACTTCACTCGGTTTCTGGTTAATAATAAGATTATGATTATGTAGGAGAGATGGCCGAGTGGTTCAAGGCGTAGCATTGGAACTGCTATGTAGGCTTTTGTTTACCGAGGGTTCGAATCCCTCTCTTTCCGTTTCTATCGAGTCACCAACGTTACCGATCACAATGTATCAAATTCAAATAACAATTGATAGCATTATTCCAACAGTAAGTAAGAACTTTATTTGATTTGATAGAGATTCTCTATTCCTAATTACATTACTGTGGTGCGTAAAATAGAAATATGGGAAAAGCAAAAAAAAAAAATCCTACTGCCGATCCATTTGTGATACGTGAATAAGAAAAAAAATGTGGATCAAGGCTCTTAAATCTATTTCCTTTTGTCTGAACCTTTCTTGTTATTTTCATTAGGTTCAAGTCTGACGGGAATAATATTCTACAACTAACAACTCATTTATTTTCAAACCAATCCACTTACTATCTATTATTTGATTTACTAATCCTTCATATTGGAATAAGTCCATAGTCAAATGTTTTGGCAATTCCTCCCGGAGCGATGAAGCAATATAATTTTGAATCAGAGATTTCGATCTTTGTTTATCCTTCGTAGTAATAATATCTCGGGGTTTGCAACGATAACTTGGTATATCTACTAGACGACCATTAACTAAAATATGTCTATGGTTAACTAATTGTCTGGCTCCAGGAATGGTTGAAGCCATACCTAATCGAAAAAGGATGTTATCCAAACGCATCTCAAGTAGCTGTAGTAAAACCTGACCTGTTGACCCTTTGACTTTTCCAGCGATATGCACATATCTAAGTAATTGTCGTTCTGTCAGACCATAATGAAAACGCAATTTCTGTTTTTCTTCTAGACGAATACGATATTGCGATTTTTTCCCAGAACGCAATTGGTTTTTAAGATCACTTCCAGATCTAGGCCTTTTACTAGTTAATCCTGGTAAAGCCCCCAGACGGCGTATTTTTTTGAAACGAGGCCCTCGGTAACGAGACATAAAACTCCTTTTTTTTTTTTTTTATTGAAAAATTTAAAGAAAAATCTAAATTAAGACTAAACTAAAGGATAAACAAAGCAAGGCTAAATCTACTGAAGTATACAATACTAAAGTAGAATGAAAATAGAATGAAATGCATTGTATCAATATCTATATTTTTTGTATATGATAGTAAAGAAGTTAAGTCTCTGTTTTATGATTTGTTCTGTATAGATCTAATTGCTCCATTCCAATCTATTTTTTATTCATAGTTGCAAGTTAACACGACATAATAGATCAGCGACCGATATTTGAAGAAAGGGGGGAGAAGATATTATCAATCATGAAAAAATAGATAGATAAAAGCCGGCTATCGGAATCGAACCGATGACCATCGCATTACAAATGCGATGCTCTAACCTCTGAGCTAAGCGGGCTCACATAGCAGAAATAGAAATAGTGAATAGGGAGTCCAGAAACTACCAGATTTAATATATTAGCTATTAATTTCTTTATAATTAATATTTATTATTTTTAAAATTTTAATTCATAGTATTAATAATTACTTAATAATAATACTTAAAAAGACATAATATTTCCATAATTATTACTTGATTAAGAATATAATATCAAATTCAATTTGATATTATATTTTAGAAAAGTCTAATTAGTTCTTAGAACAGTTATACCAAATTATGCTAAGTAATTATTAATTATCTCTAAATAAATTATATAATTAATTATATTATATAATATAATGATAGTGAATCCATTCTAAGATTAAGAATAAAGATATTATTATTATAAAGATACAATTAAAATTATAATTAAGACATTCCTTTGTTGTCATTCAGAGAAGATAGGGCGAAAAAAAAAAAAAAAATAAGTAATGAGTATCGATCCTTCCAGTATTACAAATTGCGCTTTTAAAGTCAAAATGAAGGGAGGAGAGATTATAGAGGTGGGATATATCTATTCATATTGAATTGGAGGCACATCAATGATAGAATCATGTCCGATTGGAACAAATTAGGGTTCATTCAATACAATGGAAATGATAGAGAATGGCAAAAAAATAGTGGCATACACTTTTAGATCTAAGAATCATTATCTAATAAATTCAACGCAATGATTTGATTCCAAGATAAATAAAATAAATAAAGGAATTGAATAGAATTACAACTGGATCCTGTCGCAAAAGGGGATATGGCGAAATCGGTAGACGCTACGGACTTGATTAAATTGAGCCTTGGTATGGAAACCTGCTAAGTGATAACTTCCAAATTCAGAGAAACCCCGGAATTAAAAATGGGCAATCCTGAGCCAAATCTTTATTTTGAGAAAAAGGGTTTAATTTATAGTTTTTATAATATAAAACTACAATAAAAAAAGATAGGTGCAGAGACTCAATGGAAGCTGTTCTAACGAATGAAGTTGATTACGTTGCGCTGGTAGCCGGAATTCTTCTATCAAAATTACAGAGAGGATGCCCGCCCTATATACGTATATATACATACTGACCATAGTAAACGATTGATTAATCGCGGCCCGAATCCATTATAATATATATATATGAAAAATTTAAGAGTTATTGTAAATCTATTCCATATTCCAATCAAAGTTTAAGGAAGAATCGAATATTCAGTGATCAAATTATTCATTCCAGAGTCTGTATAGATCTT